TACATATACTTTATCAAAATATAAAGTATAGCAAATAAATATGCTTATGTTTAGAATTTACTATTAAATAAATAATTCATTTTCTTACCAAAAATAGGTTTAATTTTATTTTAATTATATTTTGATTTATATTAAATATATTATTATTATTAAAATATATATATATTATATTATTATTTTATAATTAATTAAATATTTAATATACATAATAATTAAATAAATCTACCTCTAAACAATAAAGAGGTAGATTTAATATAATTTAAATTTTTATATATATATATATTAAATATATTATTATTATTAAAATATATATATATATTATATTATTATTTTATAATTAATTAAATATTTAATATACATAATAATTAAATAAATCTACCTCTAAACAATAAAGAGGTAGATTTAATATAATTTAAATTTTTATATATATATAATAAATTATTTAATTTAAATTAATCTTTCTTTTTTTACGGAGTAAAAAAAAAAAAGAAAGGTATAATAATACATATAGTTTATTTTATTTTATTAATATAAATAATATATTTATTATATATTTATATTACTTTTTATATTAAATTATTATTTAACCAATTGATTTTTAATGTTCTTAATTATTTGTTAATAAATAAAAAATATTATCTATATTTTATATTTTATTATATTATTAGTTTAACTAATTTGATTAATTTATTATCTCCCGATAAATTATTCAAAAAAAATCAGGAGGATTATTTAAAATATTATCTATATTTTATATTTTATTATATTATTAGTTTAACTAATTTGATTAATTTATTATCTCCCGATAAATTATTCAAAAAAAATCAGGAGGATTATTTAAAATATTATCTATATTTTATATTTTATTATATTATTAGTTTAACTAATTTGATTAATTTATTATCTCCCGATAAATTATTCAAAAAAAATCAGGAGGATTATTTAAAATATTATCTATATTTTATATTTTATTATATTATTAGTTTAGCTAATTTGATTAATTTATTATCTCCCGATAAATTATTCAAAAAAAATCAGGAGGATTATTTAAAATATTATCTATATTTTATATTTTATTATATTGTAAGTTTTATTCTTGCTTTAAATATTAAGTTATTTTATTAATTATATGTTTATTTCTTTTTTTAATTAATTTAGTTTCAGTAATAAGTATTACATAGTATTTTTATTTTTATTAAGATATAAAATTATATTAGATTAAAATTGTGCCAGCATTCGCGGTTATACAATTTATTAAATTTAATATTATAGGTTTTAATTATTTTTTTTTTTGATTTAAAAATTTTAAATTTTAGGTGGAATTTTATTTTAAAATTTAAATCTTATAAATTTTTATTAAATTTTAGTTTTAAACTAGGATTAGATACCCTATTATTTTAAATTTAAATTTTAATCAGAATATTATCAGTTAATAACTGTTAAACTCAAAGAATTTGGCGGTAATTTATTTTTTTAGAGGAATTTGGTTTTTAATCGATAAACCACGATAAATTTAACTTTTTTTATACTTGTATATCTCTATAATTTGGAATGTTACTATATTATATTTTCTTTTTTTATATTTATAATTATATTAGGTCAAGGTGCAGTTTTAATAAAGTGAATTTGAATTACTTTAATAATAAATATTTTAATATTTTTAATAATATTTAATTTTATAATAGAATTTAATAGTAAATTTATATAATTATTTAAATTGAATTTTACACTAAATTATGTACATATTGCCCGTCACTCTCATATTTATGAGATAAGTCGTAACAAAGTAACTTTACTGGAAAGTGAAGTTAGAAAGTCAGGAAATAGCTTATATTAAAGCAAATTATTTACATTAATAAGAAATTTTATTAATTTTTCTGATAAAAAATAATTTATTAATTTTATTTTTTAAGAAATTAAATTTAGTATTATTAATAAATATATTTTTGCATTTTCTATATTGGTATATTGTTGTTTTTAATAAAGATTTTTTTATTACCTTTTGTATCAGGGTTAATTAATTTTATTACTTATTTTTTTTTCCCGAAATAAAAAGATCAATTAAATTTTTATTTTATTTGTTTAAAAAAATTAATTAATTTTTTTTTTGTAGAGAAACTCTATTCGATTTTTATTATATCTGGTTGCTTAAGATTAAATTAAATTTTTTAATTATTATTTAATTAATATTTAATAAGGGATAATCTTTATTAGTTTATAAAATTTTTCGTTTATTTTATTTTTATTAATTTTTAAATTTTTTATTTAGTTATTAATATATTATAATATTTTAATATAAATTTTATTTAATTTATTTTTTTATTAGGTTTATTTAAAAATTTAATATTTATTTTAAATTTTGATTTAATTAGTAAAAAAATTTAAATTAAATTATAATGAACTCGACAATTATAATTTTCAACTGTTTATCAAAAACATTTCTTTTAGTTTTTATTAAAAGTATATTCTGCCCTATGAATATTTAAATGGCTGCAGTATTTTGACTGTACAAAGGTAGCATAATAATTAGTTTTTTAATTGAGGACTGGAATGAAAGATTAAATGAGAAATTAATTTTATTTAATTTAATATTTAAATTTTATTTTTAGGTAAAAAAGCTTAATTATTTTTTTGGGACGAAAAGACCCTATAGAACTTTATTAAAATTTAAAATTAATTATTTAATTTTATATTAAGTTTTATTATTTTAATTTTATTGGGGTGATAAATAAATTTAAACTTTATTTTTTTATTTCATTAATTTATGATTATTATTGATTATATAATTTATATTAAAAGATAAAGTTACCTTAGGGATAACAGCGTTATTTTTTTGGGGAGTTCATATCTATACAAAAGTTTGCGACCTCGATGTTGAATTAAGATAAATTAAGAAAGAAGTATTTTTTACATTAAGTCTGTTCGACTTTTAAATTCTTACATGATTTGAGTTCAAACCGGTGTAAGCCAGGTTGGTTTCTATCTAAAAATTTAAATATTTAATTTAGTACGAAAGGACCAATTAATTTATTATTAATATTAATATTTAATATACAATGAATTGGCAGATTTATGTATTAAGTTTAGAATTTAATTAAGTAATTTTATTTACATTCATTAATTTATTATATTAATTGTTTAGTTTTAATTATTTTAGTTATGGTTTCTGTTGGTTTTTTTACTTTATTAGAGCGTAAAATTATAGGTTATATACATATTCGTAAAGGCCCAAATAAGGTAGGTTATATAGGTTTATTACAACCTTTTAGTGATGGTTCAAAGTTGTTTTTAAAGGAGCAAGTTTTTCCTAAGAATTCTAACTTTTTAATTTATTATATTTGCCCTGTTTTAGGTTTGATTCAATCTTTATTTGTTTGGTTATTATTTCCTTATTATGTTAATTGCATTAATTTTAATTTTGGATTTTTATTTTTTTTGTGTGTATTAAGATTAGGTGTTTATAGATTAATTATTTGTGGTTGATCTTCTAATAGAATTTATTCCATCTTGGGATGTATACGGAGAGTGTCTCAGGCAATCTCTTATGAAGTTTCTTTATCATTAATTCTACTAAGATTTTTTTTATTATGTGATAGATATAATTTAACTAAATTCATTTTAATTCAAAATATAAATTGATTTTTACTTTTTTCTTTTCCAATTTTTTTTTGCTGATTCTCTTGTAGTTTGGCTGAAACTAATCGTTCTCCATTTGATTTTTCTGAAGGTGAAAGAGAATTAGTTTCTGGGTTTAATATTGAATATGGGTCTGGGGGATTTGCTTTATTATTTATTTCTGAATATGCAAGTATTATTTTTATAAGATTAATTTCTTGTTTAATTTTTTTAGGAGGTGATTATTTTTCTTTTATTTTTTTTATTAAGATTATTATATTATGTTTTTTATTTGTTTGAGTTCGATGTTCATTACCTCGTTACCGTTATGATAAACTTATATATTTAGCTTGAAAATGTTATTTACCAATATCTTTAAATTATATTCTTTATTTTATTTTATTAAAGTTAATGTTTTTATATCATTTTTTTTTGTAAAGTTAATAAATTTTATTCTTTCTTTTATTTTCAAAATAATTGCTTTTTATAAGCTAAATAACTTAAATTATTTAATAATATTGTCTCAGGTTTTTTTTATTATAGGATCTAATATAAAATATAAAAAATATAAAATTGTTAATATAATTCCTGTTTCAGTATACGGATATTCTACTGGTCGTGCACCAATTCAGGTTAATAAAATTACATTTGTTAAAAATATTCAAAATATATATTGTCTTAATGGGTAAAATGAAATTCTTTTAAATTTTATTTTTATGGATAATGGTAGAATTATTAAAATTAAAATTGATGCAAATAGTGCAGTTACTCCTCCTAACTTATTAGGAATAGATCGTAGAATTGCATATGCAAATAAAAAGTATCATTCTGGTTGAATGTGGATAGGTGTTACTATTGGATTTGCATTAATAAAATTATCTGGATCTGATAGTATATAAGGTTGAGATAAATTAATAACTAATAATGTTGATAAAATTATTATTACCCCTATAATATCTTTAATAGAGAAGTATGGATGGAATGGAATTTTATCTATATTAGAATTTAATCCAATTGGGTTATTGGATCCTGTTCTGTGTAAAAAAAAAATATGAATTATAGTTATTATTATTACAATGAATGGTAGTAAAAAATGTAGTCTAAAGAATCGTGATAAAGTTGCGTTATCAACTGCAAATCCCCCTCATAATCAATTAACTAATATTCTTCCCATGTATGGGATAGCAGATAATAAATTAGTAATTACTGTTGCTCCTCAGAATGATATTTGTCCTCATGGTAATACATAACCTAAAAATGCTGTAGCCATAACTAAAATTATAATAATAACTCCTAAAATTCATGTTTTAACATATTTATATGAACCATAATAAATACCACGTCCTGTATGGATATATAAACAGATAAAAAATAATGATGCTCCGTTTGAGTGTAAAGTTCGCATTAGTCATCCATAATTTACGTTTCGTGTAATATGATTAACTGTATTAAATGCTATTTCAACGTTAGCTGTATAATGTATAGATAGTAAAATTCCAGATAAAACTTGAATTACTAAGCATATTCCTAATAATACTCCGAAGTTTCACCATGCTGATAAATTAATTGGCGCTGGTAGGTCAATAATTGAGTAATTAATAATTTTAATTATTTGATCATTTTTTCGAATTGGATTATTCATTATTAATTAATTTTTCGCAATGGTCCTTTATGATGCTTAACTATCTTAGTTACTGAAATTATAGTTAGTAATAAATATAATACTAGTATTATAGTCAGTATTATTGATTTTTCATTATAAATCTTTGTTATTGAAAAATTTATGTTATTTGTATTAATAAATTCTTGAAATTCATTAATTTGATTATCTATGATTATTTCATCTAATAAAATAATTAAAATTAAGAAAATTATAGTTATATTAATTTTTGTTTTAAATTTTTCATTAGATGCAATTCTTCTTATATATATAAATATAATAAGTAATCCTCCAATTATTATTATAAATATAATTATTGCATATCATGATGATGTTAAAATTTTATTTATAAAAATAGTTATTGAAATAGTTTGAATTATTAAAATTAATCCTATTGATATAGGATTATTTATAATTATAATAATTGATGAAAAAATTATTATTAATTTTATTAATATAAATTTTATTTCAGCTAATAGTTTATTAAAATTTAATCTTTGGGAGATTATGATGTGTTAATTACACTTTGCTGATGAATTAAAAGGTTATTCCTTAATTTTGATTTACAAAATCATTATTTTTTTTAAATTATTAAAACTAATGAATTTTTTTTGTGTTTATATATTTTTTATAGGTTTATTTTCTTTAATTTTAATTCGTAAGCATATTTTATTATGTTTAATTAGATTAGAATTTGTAGTTATTTCTCTTCTTATAATAATTTTATTTTATTGTTTAATATTTAATTATAGTTTTTATTTATATTTATTAATAATAACTTTTTATGTTTGTGAAGGTGTTTTAGGTTTAAGAATTCTTGTCTATATAATTCGTTGCCATGGAAATGACTATTTAATAAGAATATTTTTATGATAAAATTGTTTATATATATATTTGTTATATTCCTTTATTTCTTTAAAAATATTTCTTGAAGTTTTTTTCAAATAATAATTTTGTTTATTATATTAATATTTATTAATTATTCTAAATTTTCTTTTTTTTCGAGTATTTCTTATAACTATGGAATTGATTTTTATTCTTATGGTTTAATTATTTTAACTCTATTAATTATTTCATTAATAATTGTTTCAAGAAATTTAATTAATAATACATTTTTAAGTAATTTTTTTTTATTTGTAAACCTAATATTGTGTTTAAGATTAATATTAGTATTTAGTTCATTAAATATATTAGTAATATATTTATTTTTTGAATTCAGATTATTACCTTTGTTAATTTTAATTTATATCTGGGGATATCAACCTGAACGATTAATTTCTGGTTTATATTTATTTTTTTATACATTATTTGCTTCATTACCTTTTTTATTAATTATTATTTATTTATTAATTAATAATATGACTTTATATTTTGATATATATTTTTATATTCCTTATAGTTTTATAATTCATATATTTTTAATTTTTGCTTTTTTAGTTAAGCTTCCTATATTTATAGTTCATTTTTGACTTCCTAAAGCTCATGTTCAAGCTCCAGTAGCCGGTTCTATAATTTTAGCAGGTTTAATATTAAAAATTGGAGGTTATGGTTTTATTCGTTTTATAAATTTATATGAACTACCTTTTTTGAATTATAGATATATTTGGTTTTCTTTATCAATTATTGGTTGTATTTTGGTTAGTATTATCTGCTTAACTCAAGGGGATGTTAAGTGTTTAATTGCTTATTCTTCTGTAGCTCATATAGGTGTCTGTATAATTGGTTTTATTTCAATAACAAAGTGGGGGGTTTTAGGATCTTATTTAATAATAATTTCTCATGGATTTTGTTCATCTGGTTTATTTTGCTTAGCTAATTTCTCTTATGAACGTTATTTCAGCCGTAGATTTTTTCTTAATAAAGGTTTAATTAATTTAATACCTAGAATAGCATTTATATGATTTTTTTTTTGTTGTTTTAACATAAGTTGTCCTCCAAGATTAAATTTTTTTAGTGAAATTTTTATTATTAATAGAATATTAATATATTGATATAATTCTTTTATTTATTTTATTTTTATTTCTTTTTTTTCAGCTTGTTTTAGATATTTTTTATATAGATATATTCAACATGGTGTTTCTCACTTATTTTATTCTTATTCATTAGGGTCTACTCGGGAGTATATATTAATATTTGTTCATTTAGTTCCTTTATTATTAATAATTTTAAGTTTAAATTTCTTTTATTAATTAAAGTAGTTTATATTAAAATCAGGAATTGTGGGTTCCGGGAACCTTTATTGGCTTTAATTTGTTAAAATTTAATTATTATATATATTGGTTTTATATTATACTTTTTTTTTTTTTTTTTTTTTTTTTTTTTTCTTTGTTATTTTTAATTAATAATTATACTTTATTTTTAGAATGAGAGCTTTATAATATTAATTCTTTTGGTGTTTTTTACATTCTTATTTTTGATTGGATTTCTTTAATATTTATTTCAGTTGTTTTATTTATTTCTTCTATAGTTATTTTATATAGCCTTGATTATATAGGTGTCAATAGTTATTCCAGAAACCGTTTTTTATTTTTGGTAATTATGTTTGTTATAAGCATGTTATTAATAATTATTAGACCAAATTTATTAAGTATTTTATTAGGTTGGGATGGTTTAGGGATAATTTCATACTGTTTAGTTATCTATTATAATTCTAATAAAAGATATTTATCTGGTATAATTACCTGTTTAACAAATCGTTTAGGAGACATTGGTTTATTAATTTCTATTTGTTGATTAATATCTTATGGTAGATGACATTTTATATTTTACCTAGATTTTTATTCTGAATACATTTTTTATATATTATTTATTTCTTCTTTTACAAGGAGAGCTCAAATTCCTTTTTCAACTTGATTACCTGCTGCAATGGCAGCTCCTACTCCTGTTTCTTCTTTAGTTCATTCTTCAACATTAGTTACTGCAGGTGTTTATTTATTAATTCGTTTTTTTAATCAGTTAAATTTTAATAACATGTATTTTTTATTTTTAAGTTTAATAACTATATTTATATCATCTTTCTGTGCTAATTATGAGTTTGATTTGAAGAGGGTAATTGCTTTATCTACATTAAGACAATTAGGTTTAATAATAAGTTCCTTATTTTTGGGTTTAGTCAATTTATCTTTTTATCATTTGTTAACGCATGCTGTATTTAAGTCATTGCTTTTTCTTTGTTCTGGTATTATAATCTATTATATAAATAATAATCAGGATATTCGTATAATAGGTGTAGTAAGAATTTATCTTCCTTATACTACTTCTTGTTTTAATATTTCTTCTTTGGCTCTTTGTGGTTTTCCATTTTTGTCTGGATTTTATTCCAAGGATTTGATTGTTGAGCTTATAATAATAAATTTTATTAATTTTTTAGTTTTTTTTATATTTTATATTTGTTTAGGTTTAACTGCTTGTTACAGCTTTCGTTTATTTTATTATTCTGTTTTATATAAAAATAAACATAGTTCATTGTGTTTAATTTTTGAAAATTTTTGTTATATAAATTATAGTATTTTTTTTTTAACTTTATTTTCTGTTTTTTTTGGATGTATTATAATTTGGTTTATTAGTTTGGATTTATCTTACATTATTATGCCTTTTTATCTAAAGTTAAGCTCTTTTTTTTTTGTATTTTTAGGTTTTTGATTAGGTACTGAAATATCTGTTATAAATTATTATTTAATAAGATTCCATTATTATATATTTTCTAATATATGATTTATATATAGTTATTCTTATTATTTATTCATAAATTTTTATAACTTTTCTTATAAATATAATTTAAATTTAAATTGGGGTGAGTTTTATGGTTCTATGGGAGTTTCATACTATTTACTTAATTTATCAAATTTATTTCAGTTTTATATATTTGGTAATATGAAAATCTTTTTATTGTCATTTATAATTTGATTTTTTATTTTTTTATATTTTAATAGCTCAATTATAGAGTTTTATATTGAAGATATAAATGTGAATATTAATTCTTAAAATAATTCATAAGACAGTAGGTCTTTTTTTTTAATGAAAATAAAATGTTTTATAAACTATATGAATTAAAGAGATAAACGGAATTAAACCGCTATAAAAAATTAGTTAGCAGCTATTTTTTTTCTAAGTCTCTTTTAATTAGAATTTTATTCATTAACTTTATTAACAATAAAGAACCTCTTTTTGGTTTTAATTAAAACATGAGAATTATTTCTTATTTTTAGGTCGAAACTAAATGTATATTTTACTTCTTTGTTAAGATTAGTTTTTTGAACACCTTTTGAATGCAAATCAAATATTATATTTAACTATAATCCATTATTTAGTTCATTCTAGTATTCCATTTGATCATTCATGGTATAACCCTAATATTAAAATTACTATAAATATAATAGATGTAATTGTTCAAATTTTGATAAGAGATCTTTTTAATGTAAATATTATTGGTAATACAATAATAATTTCAATGTCAAAAATTAAGAAAATTACTGCAATTAAAAAGAAGTGTGTTGAAAATGGTAATCGTTTTAATGTTATTGGGTTAAATCCACATTCAAATGGGGTTGATTTTTGTCAATCTATTACTGTTTTTTTTCTAATTATTATTATTATTATTAATATAATTAATATTATTAATATAATTACTAATATATATTTTATTGATAAATAAATTATTTATTTTCTGTTGAAACTTTTAAGTTGGAAGCTTAATATACTATTTATACTAAATAAATATATTCCTCATCAATAAATTCTTATATATAAAAATAATCATACTACATCTACGAAGTGTCAATATCATGCAGATGCTTCAAAACCTACATGGTGATTTTTTGATATATGAAGATTTAAGTTTCGTTTAGCTGATACTATAATGAAAATGGTTCCGATTATTACATGTAATCCATGAAATCCTGTTGCTAAAAAAAAAGTTGACCCATAAATTGAATCCGATATGCAAAAAGGTGATTCAATATATTCATACAATTGTAATACTGAAAAGTATAATCCTAAAAAAATTGTTATTAATATAGCTTTATTAATTATATTATAATTTTTATTAATTAATGAATTATGTGCTCATGTAATTGTAATTCCTGATCTTAATAGAATTATTGTATTTAGTATAGGAATATTTATTGGGTTAAAAGTTAAAATTCCTATTGGTGGTCATTTTATACCAATTTCTATTGTTGGTGATAATCTTCTGTGAAAAAATGCTCAAAAAAAACTTAAAAAGAATATAACTTCAGATAAAATAAATATTATTATTCCTAATTTTATTGATGTAATTACTTTTATAGTATGAACCCCTTGATATCTTGCTTCTCGTGTGATATCTCGTCATCATTGAATTATAGTTATAAAAATAATTATATATCCTAATATTATTCTTGATATATTTAAATTATTAAATCACATTACTATTCCTGAAAGTGTAGTTATTATTCCAATTGATCCAGTAATTGGTCAAGGTCTTTTATCAACTAAATGAAATGGGTGATTATTCATAATTAAATTTCTCTAGAATATAAGGTTATTAATGTAACAAATACATATGATTGGATTATAGCTACTGCTAGTTCAAATATTATTAATATAATAAATACAATTATAATTGATGTTAATACTGCTATTGATGAGTTTCTTCCTAATAATGATATTAGTAAGTGTCCTGCAATTATATTTGCTGTTAATCGTACAGCCAATGATCCAGGTCGAATAATATTTCTAACTGTTTCAATTATTACTATAAATGGTATTAAAATACCAGGTGTTCCTGTTGGAACTAAATGACAAAATATTGAATTTGTTTTATTTAATCATCCATATATTATTAATGCTATTCATATAGGTAAAGCTATTGTTAAAGAGAATGTTAAATGAGCTGATGCTGTAAATACATATGGTCATAATCCTATTAAGTTATTAATTATAATTAGTATAAATAATCTAATTATAATTAAATTTGTTCCTTTATATTTTATTAATATTGATATTTCTTTATTAAGTAAATTGCTTATTATTTTTAATATGAATCTGATTTTATTTTGGTTTATTCAAAATTTATAAGGTGTCATAATGATGAAGATAAATATTCTTAATCAATTTATAGAAATTGAACCTGTGCATGGATCAAATACAGAAAATAGATTATTTATCATATTCAGTTTAATTTATTTAATTCTTTTTTATTTTTTTTAATATTTTTATTGTAATTGAAATATATAATATTCATGTATATTATAAATCTAATAATAAATATAAACATTAGTGTAGTTCATCATATGGGTGATATTTGAGGCAAAAAGATTACTAATTAAGTAATTTTCAATTGACAATTAAATGTTTTTTAAACTAAATCTTTTCATTAAGAGTATTTGCTAATATACTATATTTTAGTTTAAGAGACCAATTCTTGCTTTTAAGATTCTTAATGAATATTTTTTTGTTCATTTAATAAATGACTTTATATTAACTCTTTCCAATATAATTGGTATAAATCTATGGTTTGCTCCACAAATTTCTGAGCATTGTCCATAAAATAATCCTGGTCGATTAATAATAAAATTTCTTTGATTAATACGTCCTGGTGATGCATCTATTTTAATTCCTAATGCTGGGATAGTTCATGAGTGGATTACATCATCTGATGTTATTAAGATTCGTGTTTTTATATTAAATGGTAATACAATTTTATTATCTGTTTCTAATAATCGGAATTTGTTTATTTCATTTTCATCATATTTAATTATATATGAGTCAAATTCAATTTTTTTGAAGTCTGAATATTCGTAGGATCAAAATCATTGATGTCCGATTGTTTTAATTGAAATTAATGGTTTAGATGTCTCTTCTAGTATATATAAAATTTTTAGGGATGGCATTGCAATAAAAATCAATATAATTGCTGGTATTACAGTTCAAATTAATTCAACTATTTGATTTTCTATTATAAATCGGTTATTAAATCTTTTAATTATAATTGTTAATATTATATATCCTACTATAATAGTAATAATTAAAATAATTATTATTGTATGATCATGAAATATAATAAGTTGCTCCATAATTGGTGTATTTGCATTTTGAAAATTTAAGTTAGACCATGTTGCTATTTCTAATAAAATATAATTATTTATATTCAAATCTTAATCTTGATGCATTTATCTGCCATATTAGAATTACTTAAAAATATATGGTAATTCTATGTATGAGTGTTCTTCTGGTGGGGTTTTTTGTATTCATTCAATTGATATATTATTATTAATAGATATTAAAACATTTCGTTTAGCAACTATTCTTTCTCAAATAATATACATTATTATTAAAATTCTTATAAGGGATATTATTCTTCCAATTGATGAAACTACATTTCATGAAAGATAAACATCAGGATAATCTGAGTAACGCCGTGGTATTCCTCTTAATCCCAGGAAGTGTTGTGGAAAGAAAGTTAAATTTACTCCTACAAATATTATAAAAAATTGAATCTTAAGCCATTTAGGTCTTATTGTTAATCCTGTAAATAAAGGATATCAATGAACTAATCCTGCTATAATTGCAAATACTGCTCCTATTGACAGAACGTAATGAAAGTGTGCTACTACATAGTATGTATCATGTAAAATAATATCAATAGATGAATTTGATAAAATAATACCTGTTAGTCCTCCTAATGTAAATAAAAATACAAATCCGTAAGATCATAATATAGATACTCTCTTTTTAATTACAATTCCATTTATTGTTGCTAATCATCTAAATACCTTAATTCCTGTTGGAACTGCAATAATTATAGTGGCTGATGTAAAATATGCTCGTGTATCTACATCTATTCCTACAGTAAATATATGGTGTGCTCAAACTACAAAACCTAGTAATCCAATTGATATTATTGCATATACTATACCAAGATATCCAAATGATTCATTTTTTCCTCTTTCTTGTGTTACAATGTGAGAAATTAATCCAAACCCTGGTAGAATTAAAATGTAAACTTCAGGGTGTCCAAAAAATCAGAATAAGTGTTGATATAAAATAGGGTCACCTCCCCCTGATGGGTCAAAAAATGAAGTATTGATGTTTCGATCTGTTAAAAGTATAGTGATAGCACCGGCTAATACCGGTAGGGATAGAAGAAGTAAAATTGCTGTAATGAAAACTGATCAAACAAATAAAGGTGTTCGTTCTAATTTTATTATATTAGGTCGTATATTAATTACTGTAGTAATAAAATTTACTGCTCCTAGAATAGATGATACTCCTGCTAAGTGTAATGAAAAAATAGTTAAATCAACTCTTGAACCTGAATGTGCAATATTACTAGATAATGGTGGGTATACTGTTCATCCTGTTCCTGTTCCTATTTCTACTATAGAACTAGTTAAAAGTAGAGTCAGAGATGGAGGGAGAATTCAGAATCTTATATTATTTATTCGAGGAAATGCTATATCTGGCGATCCAATTATTAATGGGACTAATCAATTACCAAATCCTCCAATTATAATTGGTATAACTATAAAGAAAATTATAATGAATGCATGAGATGTTACAATTACATTATATATTTGTCTATTATTTAGTAATGGTCCAGGTTGTGCCAATTCTATTCGAATAATTATTCTTAATATTATTCCTAATATTCCTGCCCAAATTCCTATAATAAAATATATTGTTCCAATATCTTTATGATTAGTAGAGAATAATCATTTATTCATTGTTGATATGGCTGAATTAAGGTGGTAAACTGTAAATTTACTTATGGAAAAATAAAATCCTTTCAATATTTAATTAAGGTTTTATAGTTTAAGATAAAAATATTAAATTGCAAATTTAAAGTTGACTAAGTTCTAAGACTTAATACATTATTTAATAATTTCAACTTTGAAGGTTAATAGTTTTTTTAACTTAAAGTCTTTATTAGACTATGTAAGTTTTAACTATTAACATTACAGGTATAGATATTAAATTAATTATTATTAATCCTGTTGACAATTCATTTAAGTTAAACAATTTAATTTTACTTATCATTGAATTGTTTATAATTGATATAAACATTATTCGTAAGTAGAAGAATATAGTTATAAGGGATACTATTACTATAAAAATAATTATGGTGAAAAATTTTATTTTAATTATATATAGTATTACTAAATATTTAATAGAAAATCCTATCAAAGGAGGTACACCTCCTATTGATAATATCGTAATTCATAATAATATTTTATTAGATAATATTTCTGAAAATACTATTTGGTTAACAAAATTAACTTTTATCGTTTTAATAATAACAAATAGCATTAGCAATAAAATTGAATATACTGCAATATACAGTATTCATATAAAATTTAATTTAATAACCGATAAAATTATTCCTATATTAAAAATAGAAGAGTAACCAATTAGTTTTTTAATAGAATTTTGGTTTAATCCTAATATAGCTCCAATTAATATTGTTATAAAAATAATAATTATGGTTCTTTTTATTAAGTATCTTAGTAACGTAATTGGTGCTACTTTATTTATTGTTAATAAAATAATTATCACAAATAAGTCTAATCCTTCGATAACTGTTAAGACTCAATTGTGAAATGGGGCTACTCCTATTTTTACTAATAGAGATGTTGTTAATATATAATCATAATTATAATCTCCCTTTATAATTATGATTAATATTCTTAACATCAATATAGATGATCTAATTCTCTGTACAATGAAGTATTTTATGGTTGATTCTGAAGAAATTAATAATTTATTAATTATTAAAGGAATAAATGAAATTAAAGATATTTCTAAACCACACCATACTATAATTCAATTATTTGATCTAATGGTTATTAAAATTCCTATTCTTATAGTAATATAAAATAGTATTTTTCTTGAATTCATTTTTATTAAAAAGAAGAAGATTTTACTTCTATAAATAGGGTATGAACCTATTAGCTTGATTAGCTTATCTTTTTGTGATAAAATGTATGAAGCATATGGAATTTTGGACACCAATGATAAGTTTAATTCTTAAATTCACAATGAAAGTGGAATTTCCACATAATTTATTCTATCATAATAATCCTTTAATCAGGCATTTCATA